TGGATTCCGTATTTGGGAATGACCTTCGGCGCCGGACGCGTTTTGAGGTGGACTACCTTCTTTCTTCTTTTGGGGATAGAAGTGCTCAAAAGGGAAAGCAATCAATCAATTTGTTCCGACACCAGTGAAAAGAGAGAGCTCTTTGGACGGACTGCCCTTCTTGCTTGGACAAGATCAATGCATTCTTCACTCTCAGCTAGCCAGGCAAATTGCTACCGCCTGCCTTATCTCCGTCCTCTCCCCATCCTCGCTCCAGGGATGTCAAAACCAGAGTTTTTTGCTGAACTTAGCGGGAAAGAAAGAAGGAAGATCTAAACTACTACCGAAGGAAGAAAGAAACGTTAACCGAAGGCTTGACCAGACGGGAGAGGAACGATCGCTTGAGTCCCTTTTTCATCTCGATTCAGTCAGTGTTCGGTAATAGAGAATGGAAAGGGTGGTGCGGGAAGAAACTACGGTTCTAGCTCGATTTTCCATCTAGTGGGAGCCACTACTCGAATTAAATTAAAGGTGTACGGGGAGCCCCGCGCGCTAGCCAACACAAAGAATGGTGAAGGCCTGCAATTGCAATTGTGACTTTCATTCCGGTGGTTCGCTTTGCTGCCAGGGTGCAACAGCCTTTTGTGACACTGCGAATGAAGAGGAACGAAGTAACTCGCCAAGCCTGGCGAAAGGAACCCTCGGAAGCAACTTAGATACCTCTTTGTTCACTAGATTCCTGGTTTGAAAAAAAGGCTCCTCTTGGGCCCATCAGAGAGAGAAGCCGCCATCGGGTCAAGACGAGTGATAGGGCGCTGGCTTATTCTCCTTTTCCAATGCGTTGAACCCAGGTCAAAGGAGTTGAAGGCTAACTCGACGAGAAGGGGAGGAACCCTCTCTGTCTCAAATGAAGCCTGGTCTCGCGAGCTCTCTTGGGCCCGATTGTCAAGCACTCCCTTATCCTCATTCTACTCCTTTCATGAGCAGCTATGGATTGGAAAGAAAGGCATAAGCCCTAGCATTCACTTTTTTGCCGACTCGTTCGAAGAAGCGGGTGAAGGACAAGGTTTTTATCCCTACGGAGAGGGGAATGAAACCAACCTTTACGACTATTTTCTTTTTTAGTGAGTTGCATCCGTCAATCAATTGAAGCATTTTGTGTGTGGGAGCTCGAGGATAAAAAAGAAAAAAGTTGGCTGATAGTGATGGACTCAAGAGGGGTAAGCACGGAATTGCGTGTATATAAGAGAAATTGCGTGGTTAAGCCGGCAAGCGAACTTCTCTTTTTTTTTGGAGGGAAGAAAGAGACTGATTCTAAAGCCGAGGATGTAACCAGCAAATCAAATAGGGAAGGAAGAATTCCATTATCAATAGCGCAGGCCAGCGGGAAGAAGCCGGTGGTTTTAGTAAGCAGTAGGTGTAGAAAAAGCGTATTATAAAAAAGGTTGACTCGAGCTCGGAAAAGTGAAAGTATGCTCAGCGATTCCTCCCTACCAATGCAACTGGACATCGCATTTTGATTCGTTTTCCTCCGGGCAGGCCGGAGGGACCCAAAGCTAACTCGTCCTTTTCGTCTAAGACAAAGACTTTTTTTTTGAAAGAGAAGCTTAACTAAAGCTACCTTGAATCACTTTCTGGTAATAGGAGGTTTACAGAAGAGTTCTTGGATTCCATTGCCGAATCGGGGTTCCGCTGTGCTGTAAGGATAAAGACTGGGCTAAGGTGGCGGCGGCTGTGGGCCTGACAGCGCTTGTCGTAGGTAACCGGAAATGATCGAGTAGATTGTGCAGCTTGTAAATGATGCTTGCTTCAGGGAATATCGGTTAAGGCCAGGGCCTATTTTGGCTACTAGAAGGGGAATAAAGAAAAGGAGGTTGACTCGCGTCTGTGATATCCAGTTCCTTATTATTAGGAGACTGCTAGAACTGGTTGCTTATACACGGACATGCTGAATAGGAGGATGTTCGACTCAAATGGAACCTCTGAGAGGCAGCAACATGAGGCGATCCTGGGAATAAGGTAGGCAGCTTAGAATTGACTCTTCAAAAGAGGAAATATTGGAAAATCAAATCATCGAGCTTCAAATTCCAAGATATAACCACATGGTAGTAATCCAAGGTATCTTTATATAGTTGCAGGTCGCTACTTCATATCGAAATATCGAAACTGGGTGGGACTACGGTCCAGACCAATAGAAGTTAGGCTGCTAGAGAGAGGTCTCTTTATGTTTGGAAGATAGAGATGGGCTAGGTGCTTACAGCTTGACTTCGAGCTCAGATTCTCATCATTGAAAGAAATGCTTATCTCCGTTCGTCCTACTCCCCGAGTAGCACTCACTCTTCTCTTACCATTAAGAAGAGTTAATCCTCAGCAATCTTCTTACGTAAGTGATCTGGGAAACTTCAATCTTAGGCTGATGTCCCTTAAAGAGCATTCCTAGCGATCCTTGATGTCAGCAAGGAAAGAAAGACTAAGTAAAGGCAGACAAGGAGGCGAAGATAGCAGACTTGCCTCGAGACAGGAAGATAGCATAGGGTCTATTTTCTTCTGTGGAAGGCTAGATTACGGGAAGGTAATTGAGAGAAGGCCTTTTCGAACTTCATCTTTCTTGGCAGACGCCTCCTTTTCGTTAGATTATTGGAGCTAGGGTTATGTAAAATACAAGAAGCTCACGAATTGGATTTGAACCAATATCTCTCCAAAGGAGTGACTTTCCAATTAGTCTAATCGTGGCTTTGGTTACCGGGTTCGTCCTTCCCTTTCTTTCTAGAATTGACTACACCCCGGGCCGTTCGCATGGAACGACAGTAAGCCCTTGGTCACACGGATCTCTTTCAAGCGAAAGAAGCCTGCCTCCACTGTCTTATGTGAAAGAGAATGCCTTTGCCTCTTCCCTCGGAAAGACCACACCAAAGGCAAGACAGATAGGGTTGAAAGAGATTATTCAAGTTAAGCCACAGACTTCTCCTCAGCCGTGCATTAATAAGAGAGGCAGTCTAACTCTACTATAACACAATCTTTCTTTCTCGCCTCATTCTGTATAAAAAATATCTACTCGTGGAGGGAGTGGAGGCAATAGATGAATCTTGTCCTTGGCTTGTGAATGGAAGAGAGGCTACAGGGTATCTGACCCCGATGACATAGGGACGGTTAGGCTTGTTGGCTGGCTTATGATGGTTTCCTGTCCCAAATCAACATATTCCTTTTTTTGTTGGTAGCAGGCTTATGTGCGAGCTTGGTCCGGTTTCGATTCCGTGGGAAGATAAGAAACTTTGCTGCACTCATTCACTCCGGAAGTTAGGGAGTTTTAACAGTTAACAAAAGATTTTTCTTTCTCTTGATTTAAGGGCTTTAGCGTCTCATTGCGGAAGCAGAAGTTCAATCATTCCTCATTCACTTCTAGGACTTGGGTGAGAGAGGGAGCATAGAAAAAATCAAGTAGAAGTGCAGTTCCTATCTCTCAGCTCAGATTAGAGCACCAGCTGTTACGCTGACAACCCCCGTTACGCCGCGCTTTAACTCCTAGCCCTAAGACAGAGTAGTCTTAGTAGCAGCTTAGTAGCAGTAGGATTACCTGATTCCCTTGCTTTATGTCTTTCTTTCTTACTTTCCTGCTTTCCTTGCTAGGTCCAATAGGCTGAAAGGGGGTGAAAGAAGGGCTTGTTTGCGCCGAATCGTTTGCACCTTCTTTTATTCAGGAAGAAAAAAAAGGGCTTGCTTGGAAGAATAGGTTTCAATCAGAAAGAATAAGCAGAGCTTCAAGCAAAGATCGACACGGGACTGAAAGCAACAAGTGAATCAAAAGAAGAAGAGACATAGAGCAAAAGAATCCCCTGCTTCGGAACTGAACTGCACATTCTAGTAAAGATAGACACGAGCATAGGCTATTACTGTTGGAGAATCCCCTGCTATTGAATCTAGGACTGATTGCCCATTTCCAAAACCAGAAGGAGCTGCAAGAATAGGTTTTGCAAGTGAAAGATCATACACTGTTAGCGACGAAGGGCTTGGTTTGACAGAGGGAGCTGTTTGACATCGTGGGGGAAGCTAGCACCCTAAGTTAAGAGCCTCAAATCCTGAAAGCAGGAAGCATCCGAGCATAGAGAAGGCCCTAAACTTGAATTAAGATACTTTGCTGGTCTATATCATAGAGTCAATATCTGTGCTTCCTTCTCATACACATTCGAATACAAGGTTTCAGACGCGCGGGGATTCTAAAAAGAATCTGACAAATCGACTCTTGTAGTATTTGAAAGGACTTTTGGATCTCCGATCTTAGTCTCGTCTTTCTATTGGTCTCGTTCCGTTCATATTTCGTCTTTATGATTAGCAGGCTTTTTGTATGTTTTATATAAGTAAGAAAAGTGAAGCGCTTCATTACGCGTTATGAATATTACATATGGTCAGCAGTTCCTGCCAAGCACTAAAGGCAAAAGGATGCTTCTTTTTTTAGTCTACTTGCTCTATGTTACGTCCTTCCCTTTTCTTTTGTTGTAGTGGGTCATGATCCGCCCCTTCTTTGAGAAAGACGTCGTTAGCCTAAGGCAGGCTTCGCTATCCTCCCGAAGTTGGCATTTTCCAATGTAATGGTTTTTGCCGCCCACTCACTTACACTTATATGGGTGTAAGGGGCTTGACTATATTTTACTTTATGTAATTAAGTTTAGCTGGAGTTAGAGTGGGTCGATTTAGCCGCCATAATTAACCCAGTTTCTTGTTAGGTTTTTAAATCATAAGAGATCATGTTGATGGCAGAGTGATCGTATCTTGTTGACGACTTCGGTCCTATAGAAGAAGCTGGTCTTGGACCGCTTTCCTTGGCTAAAGTAAAGGGGATCGAGACCTAGGGCGAAAGAGGCCAAATTCAATTCTTCCTCCCCCAGACCCAGAAGAAAACAAAAAAAAGAAATGCGGATGAACAAAGTAAGTAGCCGTTACTTCTGATCCTAGTGGCTATGGCTCAGGAGCGGGATAACATTAAGGATTCGACTAGCTTTGAGCTCTCACGTAGTTCAGGTTGAATCAGGAAGAAGTGGGTGATCTCTTGAAGAGGGGCCTAATTAGGCCAAGTCAGAGTCCATGGTCCAGCGCTGCAAAATACGTCAATTGTGCTTTCTGCAAGCAGGAAAACGAGAGACCAGCAGTTCCAAATAAGTAAATAGCATAGAACTCAAGGCCGAAATTGCAGAGATGCAGCCTCGGGTTCGTGATCTGGTAGTTCCGGCGGAGCTTACCACGGCCGTTATGGCTCTCGCGAAGCACGAGGATTTTGATTAACACGCTATTGGCTGCCGACAAAGAGCTGAGTGATCGCCTAGTACAACTGGTGGTGGACTCTAGAAAGGTGCTCCATAACAGGATGCTGGCTTCAGAGGCGGAGTCTCTGTTGGCTGATGCGGGAAGGGAAGGCTCTCTGCTGAGCAGGCGTCCCAGTGTCAAAACAAAATATATAATATGGAGGTCCAAAGCGGCCAAGATTACTAAACTCAAGAGATGCGAGAGCTAGAGGGCCGGCTTCGGTACATCAATCAATCACTGTAGGAACTCCCGCAGCGCCTTTCTTCTCCTTTGCAGCCCTACTCTCGCCACCACAGCTCTTTTTTAGCCTCTTTTGTTCCTAAGACGTAACCACGCGATCTTTAGGTCATCCGGTGGCGTGTTGGTTTTTGATACAGGCAGGTATGATTTAATTGTTCCATTAACTCAGCTAAGGCAAGTGAGGTATGGTTAGGGCGATAAGGAATTCTTCTCGTGTGATAGCACCTTTTACGAGCACATTATCGAATGGGGAACCAACCTAATGAGAAGAAAAAGAGATCCTAGAGCGTAAGAAGCATCTCATTCACTTGGAGGAATATGAGCCACAGACCTGAGGTGTCGATGTCGGTTGGGATTTCCCCTGCACTCCTTCATTGTTGCCCCTTTATTAGTAAGGTTGAGGATCTAATCAATTTTCTTTCTTTAAGCATGCTTTCTATTCTTGTTTTGTGCCCTGGTAGCTTTGTCTCTTGCCTCATCGCCACCTCCGTACCCGCGCCACTCGTTTACCTGGACTCGTTCCTTCCAGCGTATTGAAACTAGTCAAAGCCCCAAGTCCCGGCCCAAGCTTTCTACTATGAATGCCTCCGCTCTACATCTATCTATTCTCTAGGACCCAGACTCAAAGGGACGTAGATAAAGGGAATCGATCTGTGGCTCAAAAGCACCATTTCTATCCATTCCAGAGCCATCACCAGTAAATGGCATCTCATGCCCTCGATTTGACTCCAGCAAGAGCTTATGAAGCGCCACCTCCAGCCTATGAGAGGAAAGATGATCCCAGACCTACCGTTAGCTTTGCTAAAGCAATACTCCCAGGTAAGGACAGGTGGCATAGCGCAGTCCTCACCGATGTGGTGTCCAGTCACAACCTACAGAATAAGAAGATTATCCTTTTACTATAGATTTTGAACCTCGCATAGATAGATCATCTCGTTCTACTTTATGTCTTACTTAGGGTTGGTTTTAAGCCTTGGTGGTCTCATTTAACCAGTGTGCCCACGTGACAATAAGAGCATCGGTAAAGGAGAGAAAGTCCTCCCCTCCTATTGAAGCTGAGCAAAGAGGGAGGGCTGCCCTTTAATTGGTGAGCGATCAGAGGGCTCTCACTTCACACTAAGACAACCAGGAACCCTCTTTCAAAACTTGCTCGACACACGAAGACGAGAGTCGGCTCGAGGTCTATCGAGCCTTTCCTCTCAGGCTGGGTCAACTCAAGAAGTGGAAGGGATCTAAGGTTGTTCTTCCGAACTTCTTTCGACCATCTTTCGGAAATTCCCATCCAGAGCGTTACCTGTGACTTTGCGTAGCTATTTTTTGGTAAAAAAGAACCACGCTCCCAGAAGACAGCGGCAACCCCTATTGCTCTTTGAAGAGAATCCGTAAGACCTCAGAGTCGGGTAGTAGAATGTGAGAAAGAGAGCTATTTTGCGCTGAGCAAAGCTGGTGATGTGCCACTGTATGGAGGGCTCATAGAGAGTCAAAGTGCTTTCCTTCACGCTGAGTGTGAACTTCTTCTTTCAGGCTGCTCTTAGACCAGGAAGATTGCTTATGACATCAATCAGCTAGGTCCCGCTACCCCTATACATCGGTATCGAAATCAGACACAGGGAGATCCATCGTTGGCTATCTATCAGAATAAACAGGAGCTGGTGCCAGGAGCGGCAATCGTTAGAGCAGTGGGGCATGAGCAGCTTTAGCAGGGCGTGGTCACGCAATTGGTGCTGTGGGCAAGGAGTGAGGCTAGCAGTGGTGTAAGCAAGGCTTCGAAGTGAGCTATACATTTGTCCGCTCATATCCCACTCCTAGTTCGTGGAAAAGGGAGAGTCATCCCAGGGTCTATGCTAGATAGAGCGTGTAGGTAGGTTGCCTCCTCAATATCATAAAAAGGCGTAAGGATTCCTCTAGTTCCCTGGACTGCTATCCTCGGAAATGAGCTATCGCAGATCAGCTGTTAACGAGTTCACTCGGAGTGAAGAACGGAGTAACTCGACTGAAAGTAAAGATATTAAGCTCGAACGAATGTGAGAGGAGTTATGAGTTACTCAGAGCTAAGCTAAATAAAATGAATTCTTAATTAAGATAAGAGTGAAGGTGGCCTAATTGACTTTTGCCTAGCGGAGAATCATTCACGAGAAGAGATGACCAAGCATCTGAGCGGAGGCCTCTAGAGCTCACATCGATGGAAAGCCGGTGTCTAGGTAATATATTTGCTTTTAATCTTTCTCCTAGACTGGGTATTTCTCAAGAAAAAGATTCGCTTCGGTCCTTGAACAACCCTATTTACTATAAGAAAGCATACCATCGACAGAGTTCGGAAAATACAGGAAGAGAGAAAGCTCCCTGCCGCTGAAAGAGACCGAAAAGGTTCAACTAGCGCTTAGAGTTCGTTGCGAGATATATCACGGCCTAAGCCCTCCTGCAGAATGGTATGAGATCGTCAGATAGCTATTTCCAGGTACATTTCTTCATGACTTCGTTAGGTCTTGTCTTTACTTCCCTTGGACTTTTTATTTTATCCCTGATTACTTACGATCTGGATGGGCAAATTCTTCTACGACATTTCATTGAACGTCGTATGGCTAGCTTTTCTTTTACCAAGTCTTTATGCTATACTCTTACTCTTTGGACGTAGGTCAAATGCTAGTTACCCCTGTATAAGGAGGAAGCATATTCTATTCTGTTTTAGCTTTTAGCCTTCTTCCATGCAAAAAAGGTTTCCCATTTTTGTTTCACCCTCTTTTCCTGATCGCTTTGCCCCGTCCATTTGGCTTTCTTTTGCTTTTCCTATAAAATGAAATTCCTCTCTCTATCATATGAGGACAGATAAGCAGGAGGTGGTACCATCTATTGGCGCACCATTTGGTCTCACTTTCGACGTCATCAGCGAAAATGTAAGGTATTCTTCTTTCCCGGTGCTCAACGCTTGATGCACACTTCTCCTAAATTAGGACGTCTGTCTGGTGGTATTCGAACATGGAAACTTCGAGATTTTACCCCAATGTGATCTTCTACGGCTTTGGAGCATTTAGTTACGATCTGCTTCAGCATAGATCTTTTTTTAGTCTCATATGGGAAGAAAAACCAAGCCAAGTCTTCTTAGTCTTGAAGGGCAACAAAGTCATCTTCCATTGCCATTGCATGGCCCAATTAGAGTCCTGTCCTTAATCAATAGCTTGAGAGAAAGATGTTGGTTCTGCAACATTCAAATAGAAGTTTTCAAAGAAAGAATTCCGTGTTCCATCTTGAGATCGTGTCGTGTGATTATGGGATGGATGACTTTTTTGGTGTAGTGTTTGAGAAGGAATGAGTAGAGGCGACCTAAGGTCGAGAGAGGATTCCCAAAGGGATGATGAATTGGTGTTAGCATGTTAGTCTCTCTTCGCTTCGTCACCGGATCCTTACTCGCTCATGGGAATGAAGCCAGTGTCCCCTTCCAGTCCGACAAGAGTTTGGATCTCCACGTGCACGTTAAAAGGATTCAGAAGGAGCAGCTATTGAATGCAAGGTGCAGGGTAACTGTCATCCGGTCTTAGCATAAGGCTTTACCGGTCTGAGTCTTAGGAATGAGATTCAATTGCGAGACTGATTTAAGCATCTCGAACGAAATGGATAAACGGGGTACTTACGATGACTCAGTTCAAGCTTTCTATCTCAGCATCTACCCTGAGTAGCTAACTTGCATCGAAAAAAAGAAACTGACTTCACATCTTCAAGTGAGACAGGACCGGAAGGAACTTAACTCGGAAACTCATTCCTCGCTTGTGAGGTGAGGAGATCAAAATAAAAAGGATCAAGTCAAGCAACAAAAGGCCCTACCTCGAAAGAAAAATCAGTCCTTAGACATAATAATATAGGACCGAAGCAGATTCAATTCTTTAATAAACTTCGCCTTTTATTAATTAATTATAATTAATTGTAATTCTCTGCCCGAAATGCCTTTTGATCTCGATGTGCTGCTAATTCAGATGGTGCAGCTAGCGCTAGAGTTAGGAAGACAAGGAGTTAGTTTACAACGTCGAAGTCTGAAAGCAGAAGGCTACTAAATGATCGTACACGACTAAAGGGCGCGATTCAAATTTTCTTCAATTCTAGAGATTTTTAAAACACATCAATCAATCAAACTCCATACATCATGCAAAAAGGCAATGATTACTTTGTCAGCATAAACATTGATTCATAGCCCCATGAAGTTACGTTGTTGGCCGCGGTGGGATCAATCCTGTTCCCGAAGTGCTTGCTACTCGACTGGTGCCTTCATAGGGAGCCGCCTCTATGAGATCTCGGTGCTACTGCCCTGCCATAAGAGCATTGAGACTGTCACAGGTCAACAACAAGGAGCTCGACTTCCGACTCCATACCCTTTTGGCTGGCATGCCTCCTTTGTGTGCTTTCGCCCTCTCAACATTGCCGCCCTCAGATCTAACGCGAGGTAAACATATAGTTCCCTAAAAGCAGGGCCAGTCTATTTAAGCGCTAGATACTAACTAACGTTAGAGGACATAGGCTGAACAGTGTCTTCGGGTTTCTCGTAACCCACGGAGCGCTCAGATTGGTTTCAACTAGCATATGGGCACGGTTGAGCACCGAGTCCTTAGCAATGGACTGCCCAGTGTGTAGGAGAAGGATGTTGTCGACGCTTATTGCTCGTGATGACCCCGCCGCCACGTTAAGGAGACTAATCACCTCTGACAGAAGTTCGCGGGCTGCTGAAGGAAACTAACCAAAGCAAGCGCCTTTCGAAGCGATCTGGTAGACTGCTAATTCTGCTAATGAAAGTCTTCCTAGCACGGACTATGGCTGCTTAAATTAAGCGAAAACATCGCCATAGGATCAGAAGAGAAGGCCTACGGGTGATTCCAGTTCAAATCAGTCTCCTCCTCGCTACCTAAGACCGGTATTCTCTTACGAAACAGAAAAAGCTTCTTCTCGGCATCCAGATGTGAAAGCATAAACTAGCGCTTATCTAACAGGAAAAGCACTGACCTCAATTCCGTCTCAATCTCCTACCGGGTCTACGCCCTCTTTGTTTTAGCCATGTACGTGCCCAGGGGGCCATAAGAGGGTTCGGGGGCTTGGTATTTTCACTACTAAGCAAAATAGGCCAGGCCAACTACAGTCAATGAAGTGCCGCACCATTGACGACTGGTGAAAGATCTATTGTTGTACCAACGAGGAGAGCTCAACTACGCTAAATAAAATCGAATCGAAGTTGTAATGCCCTTACCTTGTGGTTTTGGAGAACATCCTCTTATTCTTATCGTGATTGATTGGTCACTGGAAATTCAATCTGACTGAAAAAATCCCCATAATTGGACGCAACCTTTCCACAATAACCTTTTGTAAACGTAAGAATGGTAGGTCCTGTGTTCCGTAACCATAGGAAAAAGGGGCCTATGAAAAGGAATGTATTCACTCCCAGAAAAAAAGCGTCAATCTAAGCAAGCAGGAAGGTAGCGGAGCAGGGAGAAGGCAGCGAAGGCTAGGCTCAGCAGATAAGGCGGGATTGAAAGAAGAGAACGGCTCTTCCTATCATCAAGAAAGTAGGACTTCGGCTCCATCAATGAATTACTTTCCCCTAGAATTGCTATTCTTAAAAACCTCAAGAGCATCCGGGTCCGCCTCAGGGCGATACTAATCCTTCTTACTATAGCATAAAGAGCCACTCATTCAAATGTGAAGGGCTCGGTGTATAACTCAACCTCGAGAAATGCGTAGAAAATAAGGAAAGGAACAACTACTTTCAAGAATTAGCTGCGCAGGTGCCTATGAATAGTGTTTGAGTAAGGAAGTTAGACGGGAGAAGACTCCTTGGTATGAAAGCTGGTAGTGAATTTCACTCTGTACCGAGACGGTAGACCCAAGTCTATCTATATGTCTACCAACCATCCATCTGAAAATGGATATTTTAGACTGTCTGAGCTGTCTGATCGAGAATAGGAAGAAGAATGCCTTCGTGCGGAAAGAAGGACTCTTTTTTACCGGTCGGGAGAAAGAAGGCAACTAAAAGCTTCACAGATGACCAGTCCAACGGCAGAAAGAACCGATCCTAAATCCCCGAATGTTATAGTTTAAGGAATAGGAATTTAGCTAGCGCACTGGTTCTATTATAAGTAAGGTCAGCCAGATTTTTAAGAAAGTAAGGAAGGTTCTTTTAAGCCGCTGACGAACCGGCTAATCAAGTCTACCCAGCGTAGTAAGCTAACCCTGTAAGCATAGAGTCCGAAAACCATCTAAGTCTCTACACCGATAGAAAGTAGTCATTCACTAATCCCCTGGTACAATATATATAAGTTAGGGAAGACAAAAAAGAAGGTTCTAAACCAGCTAACCTGACTTTCCAGTCAGTATACCCTAGAGCTATAGGAAGCGTGATATCTAATCACTCGTGCTGCTTCTAGAGCTTTCACAAGTACAAATGAAAGAGTAAAGCGCATTCTCTTCATTCCACTTCCAATTAGATGTGTTACGCACTGCCAATCCTGTTAGGAAAAATTTGAAGAAGACAGACTGGAATTGTATCTAGAGGAGAATCCTTTCTTACAACTCTCAACTCTTATACCCTCAACTCCTATCAAGGCAGGGAAAGACATTTAGACTACTACCAATACCAAGTGCTTCCGGTACCATACCAAGGGGTAGAGCACTCACTGAAATGTGGCGAACCTTACCTAGAGAGAAAGATTCCGAGACTGGGGAAGAGAGGCTTCATGGATCGAGTAATTCCATAGATATTCTGGTAGGGTCACTATGAAATCACTGCGACAGACAAAGGCAAGGAAGGAACGGAACTGATTGCAGGAAAGGCAATTCCATTTTGAATGTACCCGCTCTAGTCTCTTTCCTCTCGTTCGTGTGCAGCTACTTAGACGATTTCCGAAAGTAAACTGAATTCCTTCCTCAATTCCCCAGTTTTAGGGATAGGAGCAAGTCAAACTCTTTGGTATAGTGAAACTATCAGTAGTCTTATTATAAATAAATCAATTTGAATGTGATGTGATATAATTGGACCTCCTCTAGCAGGATTTACTGGCTTAAAGATTTTTCTCCTTCTGAACTAGTCCTATCCTACATACCCAGTAAGACCAGTGAAGTGCTAACTGTTATAAGGAAAACTTTTTCATTTCGCGAAAAAGGACATTTCTTCCAGTGGTAAGGGAGCAGGGTTCGGTCAAGTTTTCAAACCATCAAGATAAAGATCCTTTTGCAAACCAGTCTCTTTTGAGTTTTTGAGTTATGTTACATCCATTTCAAAATCCCTTCAAGCGGGATAACATTGGGGGGCATATACTAATTTCAAGTAAGAATTGCATTGATTCCTACTGTGAAAGATAGTCTTAACAAAGCAATTGGTTTTACTAGTTCTACTGTAAAGGTATTATGAATCTATGAAATTAGAATACAAAGTCTAAGTAAGATTCTTTTAATTTTAATAAAGAAGCATAGCCCTAGGTAGACAACAAAGGTATATTGATATCCTAAAGGAAGGCAGTTGGCATATGGCGGTATGCACCTGAGCAATTGAATTTCCTCTCGATGAAAACGAGGGGGAAAAGTAGCCAGTGGGTGACCCTATATGGCGGCTAAGTCTTTCAAATGGCTTTCATAAGGCATCTCGGAATAGGACAGGCAGCTATAGGGCTTGGAGAACGGTGTCTAACTCCCGGGCATTCCTTTAATAAGACTAGCAGGAAGAGGACTCATAACAGTCAGAGGCGTAGGCGACCCTTTATGCTTTCCTTTCTCTTTTTCGGTTCTGGATAGCATCATCTAGAGTCTTAGTTTAAGTTGGAGTTGTCGATGTCGGGCTTGAATACATTAATTCCCAGTCTCAGTCGTAGGTTCATTTCTTTTTACTTTGATTTCGCGCAAAAGAAAAAAGGAAGCAGTTCCTCCGTAGTCAATCTTCTGGTTAAGCGACAGGATTCATACAGGAAAGGTAGTTTGAAGTAAAGACCCACGAAAAGTAAAAGCTAGGTGCGGCGCGGGGACATGAGATGAAGAATCTAACTTCCAAGTGGAACAGCCTTATCCAAGACTGACAATTGAATTGATTACTGACTTGTTAAGGAAGAAAAGTGATTTTATCAAAGAAGGACCAAGCTAAATATAATAGACTTCTAAGTCTTCAGTTTGGTATAGAAAGTTTTGTAGCTTAGGTATCTCGGAACCCCTCACATAGATGGAATCCACAAGTATCTCAGAGCAAGCCTTTATGCCATCTGCCACGGTGGTCTTGTCGGTATGAAGAAAAAAGCAAATGGCTAAAGACTTATGAGTGGGAGTATGATCTATGTTGAAACCTTCTTGATTAAGATCAACAAAGCTTTTAGGGGGTTAGAGGCTCGTTCACTTACCCTCCTTCTCCCTCTACTCTAATACAATGGACAATGAGAGGAAAAATCCTTACTTCATACCCAGTAGAGTGACTACTTTCGTCTTGTGGAAGTGAAGGTCTTCCATTACACTCGCTTTCTTTATCTGCACCAGCTACAACTTCAGGTTGTCAGTTATACTTGAGCTACAGGTCTAATTGCCAACTTTAACTTTAAGAACACTTTGCTAAATCAAGCTATTAAACCCAAGACGCAACCTTTCCACTTTGGCTTCCTATCAGGCTCAGGCTACTATACTCTACAAAGATCTTTTTTAGGTAGTAGACAGTAGACCGAAAAGGAGCTGGGCTCCAGTTTCCTTTCATGGCTCGAGAATCAGCTTCGCTTCTATCTTGGATAAACCCCTAATATGTTCGAACAAGGACTACTTATATAGATTAGAAAAGGGTTGGTTGGGTTATGGTCCGAGACAAGACGAGGGAGAGTATGACATTTGGTAGTGAGCCAACTGGCAAACCAATCTTCAGAACAAAGAACTCTATCCAGCCTAACTTCAATTAAACCCCTAGATCGCCAACCATTGGACCACGTAAAAGGACTTCCTGAGGTTTGAATATCAACAAGATTACAAAAATCAATCATTTCATTGAAGTCTTCACAAGAAATTCGCAAAGGGCACCACTTTTTTCATGAGCACTAGTGACTGAATTAAAATCACCAATAATCATCTAAGGTGCCGTTCTGTTGCAACAAAAATCCTTGAGCTCTTGCAAAGAATCCTCCGAGTATATGGACTGGTAGAAGCATAAACAAATGAAAGGCAACAAGTAGTGGTATCAAAAAGTCTTTCAATAGTGATATGCTGTGATGCGGTAAGAATGGACAATGGCATGGGGAGATCCTGCCTGCAAAAAATCCATAGGCTTGGGGCAGCCGTGCCTCTATCATTAGTAGCAACCAATTTCATGTTAATAGAGAGCCAATACCAATAAAAGGAAGATATTGATGTGAAAGCAACCATAGGCTCAGCAATGCATAGAAAATCAGGATTCTGAAATCTACAGATGTTAGATAAAACACCTGGAATTAGGGTTTGCAATACCCCGGATATTCCAATAGATAATCTTTCATAGAGAAGAAGTTTTAGATCGACCCCTTATAGTTATAGTATAGGATAGGGTAAGGGCTATCTCGAACTGCTTGAGACTTTTGTTGTTGCTTGATGCGTTTTTGCTGAGATTTAGAAACGACAGGCTCAAAGCCATCAATATCAACCCCATTAACACAGCAGCTGTAGTTTCATGTTGAAGGGTTTGTAATTCCCTGCTGTCAGTAGGAGAATCAGGAAAATTTATTGGACAAATTTGATCATCAATAGTAGAGTTCCTCGGGTTTGAAAGAACAGCAACCTCTTCAATAATATCCGAAGCTACTGCTGATGCATCTTCTTTTTGACCCAAGGAGTTAAGTTAAAGTCTGTCTGAAAATCATCTTTCTCATCATCTACTATATTGTCTGTATGTGTAACAACTAAATTGTCAATGGCCGTAGGATTTTTTTAACTATTCTAATTAGATTATCCACAGCAGCATCTTCAATCTGTTCATTGTTCACAACGTTATTCTCATGCAGATTGTCCTGGATGGGGTTATCAGTAAAGGCCATGTGATCATGATTTTCTGCAATAGCATCATTATTTGGTTTAACTATTGGACGAGAAAGATGTTTAGGGTTACGAGAGCGAGAACGTCCCCTCTCCTTTTGAGAACCATCAAGTTGAACCTTATTGGAGCGGCAATTGGCGGCTTGGTGCCCTACTGCCCCACAACTAGCACATTTAGAAGGGAGATTTTCGTAAACTATATCAACAAGAAATCCATAGTCAGATCGCTCAACTGTAAGAGAAGAAGGGAGTGGGGCAGAAAGATCAACCTCCACCCTGGCATAGTATCCATAAGTTTTCGCTCTAGTAGCTCTATCAAGTTTAAGAGGAATCCCAACTCCCCTGGCAATGCTCATGAGAATTTTAGGATGCCAATATTCAAGACTTAGCCCGTAGATTTGAATCCAAACCTGAGAATGAGATTGAATTTTCGGAGTCGGAGAATAGGTCAGGTTTCCATTGAAAGAGTCGGAAAATCCCAGAATCCAGTGAACATGTTTCATTACTCCATACGCGTCTCATATCTTCCTCAGTCCCAAAGTGAATATCGTAATAGCCTCTAGCCAAAGGAACAAGTTGCCACGCCGCTGTTGGTTGCCACAAAGTCTGCAAACTGGCTTTAAGGGCTTCAACTTTCAGTGGTTTTGATCCTTTTCTTAAAAGCAAACGACCAAGAAGATTGGTTTTACATGCTGCAATCAGCATATAAATCATCTTCGATCCTAATATATGTCATCTCACCACGCACCGTAGGATCCGGAAGATTTTGTAAGAAGAGATCTTCAGTTTGAGACAGAACCGAAGCAAAGGTTTTCTTTGGCGCATGTTGCATATTAGGTTTTTCATTAGCATGGGGTGATAAGGTTGGCGGTGTTAAAGAAAGGGTGGCATTAGGTTTTTGTTGAACAATAGAACAGGCATTTATTTCATCGAAAAAAACGGAGGCCATATTGAAACAGAAAATAAAAACGAATGAAAAGAAGAGGGATCAACACGAAGGAATCAGCAAAGAGAAGGAGCGCAGCCATGGCTAAAGGAGAGAAACCCTAGCGCAACCCTCTAAATGGATTCATTCACAGATGAGCCCTTGCCTATACCAGAGAGACTTGTGAGATCGATAGAGACAACGAGGCCAGAGGAAGACTATACGCTGCTCACGCTCGCTCATTTGATTTTGAATTCCACCTTTCGTTCACATTCTCCTAGAAAGACAAAGTAATTCAATAGCTATTGAATACAGGATTGGTTTCTTTTTCGCATTTTTAGCTAAATGAAGAAAATAGACAGCCCTTTAGAGATAGGGGGGCACCGGACTACTTCTACTTAAGCCATTCCGTATCCGGCGGATTTAGCCGATGATTCAAAGGCGGATCACTCATCCGCAGATGCCTAGATTCCTAGACTAAAGACTTTCCACTCAATTCATTCTTTTTTCGAACGAGTCAAGCTCGCCTCTTCATCCCACAATAAGGCCTTTTCGGAATGCCATGAATCAGACCTTTGACTTTGTTTTGATACCAGCGAATGCTCTTCAAAAGATCCACGAAGCATTGCGAAGGGCATGATCGTCTTTGTCTTTGCTTTAGTACTGCACAAAGCTTTATCCTTGTCAAGAGGCATCACTACCTTATTTGCAGGTGGTCTTTTAACCTTTGTTATAGGCGCAGGTGCTACTCTTGCATGGACGGTTGCTAAAGACTGCTACCCTGGGGAGGCTCGTTCGATTAGAAAGGAAGAATGGGAAGTGCTAGTTACCATGCATGCACGGGGAAGAAGCTCTAGTGGCTTTCAAGGTCAAAGTCGGTTCTTTCAAAGCCGCCCTATTTAAAGGGCTAAAAGAGGGTTTTTTACCCTTCCTGCGAAGTACTGATGTGAACTCCCTCTTAGTGAACTACAAAGGAAATCTAATTCTTTCACAAATGACACATAGGATAGATCAAAAAAGGCCAATGCGTATTGTATGAGAGTCCTCTTTCTCTTTCTGAATGGAAAAGAGATTTGAATCGGTTTAGTTTAGCTTTCATTTAAGAGTGAAAAGGAAAGCATACAATCTTCATTGTCTCATGGTGAAGCACCTACATTGTAACCTCTACTGCCTCTACTAGTCCTTATCTATTAAGCACGCCTTGCTATGCTATGAAGAATCCCCTGCAGGCTTTGCTTTGGTCTGCGAATGCTATCTCTTCCTCCCCTCACTTCCTCATGTAAGTCGATCTTTCCCCCCCTCGCTCCTCTCCGTTCCTGGTTCTCTCTTCTCTTTCTGTCAGCCGTCCGTCTTTCGTTTATGCATGTTCGTACTAACCGGATGGAGTAGTGGACCACGTCTCCAATAGATTATTCCCCGGCTGGGCAGAGCAATAACTTCCTCATAGTCTAGTAAGAAGCCTCCTACGGGTGCTGCTGCTTCTCCTACTGACTCAAGATTTGCTGGTCCACTAAAGTTAAGGTTACTCCGCGATGGAGGGCTTCCCCTGGCATTTGAAAGGGGAGAACCAGCCTGCCTCCTTGCTTCTGAGGGATTTTTTTTTTTGCCTACATTAATCCTTCCTAGCCGTCCATTTCAATCGTGCAACTTGCATGAAACCCCGTCTTTTTGTCCTCAACTGCGGAGAGAAAGATTCCATTATCGATGGACACATCAAGTTGGTAATCACTCCTTGCTGCTTTCAAAGCTACACTTGCTTTCTTCCTTCATAAGCTAATAAGAGATTCTATTATTCTACACCGTAATTGCTCCTAGTTAGTTCTCTACCAGTTATGTCTTAGATGTTTGCTAAGCTCTTTATGAACGAAGTGAGACTCTGACGGTCGGGTAGAAGCATTAACTTTCTGTCTATTGGCCCGTTGAGGAGGTTAACGACTACAATGAGTGAGTAGCCCCCGCTAGGAGGAGAATCAGAGCTGCTTGGCATCCCTCGTGGTTGAATTCTTGAATTCGTGCTTTCATGCCTGATTGGAGCTCATTGGCTCAGCAGGAGGAGGAGGATCGAGAAGCTTGACTTACACAGAATTGTTGAAGAGCGAGGGGAGGGTCTTATCTATCTCTCTGCATTTAGTCGTGATCCTTAGGCTTAGACTTTACTCATTAAGTTTGTGTGCTGGGGAAGGAGCAGAAAGACTGAGCTTAGGTGCGTCAAGCTCGTAGCATCTGAGAATAGTGCTTACTCTCCTGAAAGCTTAGTAAGGAGATTCACCCTTTGCCATGTATTGCAGTTGATTTCTCTTTTGATCTTAGTTACCGCCCCGTGGGTCCTTCAAAGCAGGCTATCTCCGACAAATCCGATCCGATGATCCCAGATCACACAAGGTGCGAAGCCTTGACTAATTCTGTAACATTGGGGCGTAGCGGATTGACTATTGGGATAACTTTCAGGGCTAAGACGATTACAAAGGGTTACTACAAGTGCTGTGATGAGATCTGTATTTCGGCTTGGTCGATCAAAGAGTCAGAGTCTCCTCTGTCTTAACAAAGACAGATTTGCCAATCCTCTTAGGAATCGATCTAGACTAGCTGCCATAAAGAGCTCAAGAGACTCGGATTAGTTCAAACGCTCGGGACCAAGGGGCGTAGCTGCTATTTCACCGGGAGTGAATCTAGCTAGGGCTATTTTCCCCACTACTAAGAATCTCCTGACCCAGGCGTAGATCGGAGATTGTCTAAATGGTAATAAGGAAGTGGCAGCAGTCCTATCATATCATATAAAAGAGAAAGAAGTTCTGCTCTCTTTTCCCGAGTCAGATTACATTCCAATCGTTATTTGAAATGTAAAGATTGGCTTGGTCGTCGTCACACCACTCGCTGATGCAGATCTGGGAGGCTGGGTCGGCTAGCATTGAATACGAATAAGCTCTTCTTTCATTCCTCTTGTTCAAATGCTTTCCCTTGGCTTCGGTGCCAGCTAGGACTGGTAGCATGCTTAATGGTAGCATGGTCTTCTCTTAGGGTTTCTCTTGGATTCGGAATGGGAGCTGCACGTTAGCACTTTACTTTCTGACTTTTCCGGCATAAGAGGTCTTGTCTCTTTACTGTCCCGGTCCTGTCTCTTTGCTGTTTTAGCGGAATAAGCAGTCTTGGTGCTTTGGGCGTGGCACTAGTCTGACTGTGCTTTCCTAGCCAAAGGCTATTCTTGATCTGATCTTGCTAGGAAGAAGGGCATCCAACAGACAGAGTGATGCTTCTGTCATATATTATGATAGTCTATTTTTTCATTTTTTAGGAATCCGTATAAATAGACTGTTTTGTTTGGCTTAGTGTTCATATAAAACTCTAAAGTGGTTTTCTTGCAATTGAATCAAAAGCAACTCTTCTTACCTCAAAGGGAGTGCAGCCAGCCTATCCATCATAACATAATATAGGAAAGTACGCCCTCTCCCTTGTCAACTCCGAACGAATGCTTAGTTAGCCGTGAATGAGAACTCTTGTTGCTTGTTGGCAGGTAGCTCCATGTAAGGTTAGCTCGAAAGCGAATTCTTACTCTTTGACCTGAGGGGAAGAAAGCTGTGATTACCTGGGGTGAGGTTGACCTTCTTTCTGCGGTACGGCTATTAGTCTTATTAGATAGCTGGGAATCTCTTCTTCCGCCTATTAGCGGCTTCTTGAGAAGACTGCTTTCCTTTGAAAGAGCTGTGGGCATAGCTAAACTTTCTCAAATGCGGGATCGGGATTTCCTCTTAATGCGGTAGAAGAGGTCTAGTCTAGGTCATTTCTTTTGCTAGAGAATATGTTGTTGTCGGCATAACCGATGCAGTTAGCTCAAAAGGGAGTTCAGTCACTTCCGGATGAATAAGAGTTCTCTTTCTCTTTCTCGATCGAAAGAACCTTAATCGAATGGCCAAGCCGAATCATCGCCCGAAAGAAAGGGCCTTAATTAAGGCTTTCTTTCCTAGATGGAGAGAATCCGCAAGTAGGAATAAGAGCATTGGGGAGGGGCCTATCTGCAGTTGTCGACTCTGAACGAATGGTTTTATGTGAAGAAGAGGTGGTAACTATTATAAATATAAAGAAGAAGATCCCGTTACAGTTAGGAAAGCAAGTGCCATCCGAGAGTCTTCTTCGTCTTCTGCTGGAACTCTTTTCTCTAAAGGTAGTGAAGTGAGCCATTAGCTCTGGTTCCGCATCTAAAATCATTAGCTCTGCTAAGGAATCAAGCATCCAATCCGATAAGAGCATCAAATACGAATCACGTTCGAGACGGGAAAAATAGCGTAGTAGTAAAGGAATAGCCCACTTTCGTACCCACAACAAGGGTTGTCCTTCTGATCCTAGTTCTTGGCACTGGGAAGAGTCTCTATCACCTATAGGGTAAGGAGCAATAGACGGAATTCGCCCTATAACCTTTAGGCTAGGCCCATTAGACGTAGTGAGTCTGGTATGTCTGTGGACCAAGAATGCTTTCATCAGTTGAATTTTGGAAGGTAAGATCGTAAAAAGAAAAGCCCGTTGTTAAGATAGCTTTCCTGCTTGCAAGGCTTTCCTTGGCGGAGAAGGGAGGTTTTTCAATGCTTTTTGATTGAGTCAGATGTGGCATTGCTGATTCGATAGCAGTTGCCCTTTCTTTTTCCTGTAGTGGAAGTAGCAGACGACTTTACTAGGAGTTGAGGGCTTAGCTCGTCTTTCCTTTCTGCTGTTAGCAAGATGCAGTTATTGAAAATGCTATATCACACGTTCTTGTCGAAATAGAGCTCTTTGCGGGGTTACCGCTACCCGAATGAACTACCTTAGCGACCTAGCTAGATGAAAGGGGCAGGAAAGCCTTGAAACCGGTTCAGCTAACCCATAAGGGATCTTATCCCCTGTGCCAAAAAGACCGAGGTTGGATGCGAGATTCGGTGATTTATAAAGAAGCAAATGGTTTTAGAGTTCCCAGCTCAAGGCGATCAGTAAATAGAATAGCCGATTTCCCCATAGATGGGATCGAGCCCACATCTGGCTCAAGAGAAGCAAAGAAAAGAGAAGAGATGCGAGCTATCAGTTCAATCATTCCGCATTCACTCGCTAGGAATAGGGCATTAGGAGAAGGCGTAACTATGAAAAAACCCGGGAATTTTGGCATAACTGCAATTTCCTTCCGTCGATACCTTCTTTCTATTTACACATGTTATTGCCAATTTAAATCATCTTTCTATCAATCATGCATCTATTAGTGTAGTGGATAGCACTACAGACTTAGTTACGCAGTGATAGACGAGAATCGAATGCTTTCAGTTTCAGGGGAATCGTCTTAGCAAGATAACCTGGTAAATGGAAATCCTGTTCTCAAGAGAGATAATATAACCATATCCTTTACGCGAGGGGTTAGATGAGGGGGTAACTACTACTCTGCTGGGCGGGCTTAATAACTACAACAAGGTAGGGAAAAAGAACCTTGCATATCCTATTCCTACCCAGAAATTAGATAGAAAGAGGGGGGTACTCTGGCAAAAGAATGACTCCTACAAGGCAGAGAGGGCTCTAAATAGATCGCTCGAGGGTGAATTACTAAAAACTGGCTTACAACGGCTTTTTGGGTAACTCCTCTTTCTAGCACCAGAGGTTAGAGCGCGGGACTGAAATTCTTCTTCTTCCCTTACCCTTACTTAGGATTACCATACTTCTATATAATACTCGAGTGTAGAAGGTTAGCTTTATCCCAAGATGGATACCAAGGATTAGAAGGTTTGATGGTTGGCTGGTACTCTGACATCGCTTGTTTGCTCATTAGCTGACTCTACCCCAATCCAGACCCTGACTTATTCTTCTTCTGCTGAAACTGAGAATCTCCCTTATAGCGGAGGATACAAGACAGGGTATACTGGATTAGAGGGTTCTCCCACAGTGCTAGATACAAGAACCTGACTTATTAAAAAACTGTCTGATTCGGTCTAGCGGTCCATGTATTATCTTAGTCTTTGACTAGCTCGCCTAGTATCCCCCGTGTGTCTAAGTCGTAGGTAACCCGCAGCCAGGAATGAGTTCTCTTTCTTTGTTGTACCTCCTGCCCCGAAGCAAGATAGGTCGAGGTCGGGTCATGCTTTGATCTCACCGCCGGGATAGATCGAGATGGATAGAGTGAATGGGAGTTGTAGGGCCCCTCTTAGTCGTGAGACTCTTTACCTGCTTTCCTGAAGGAAGAAACCTTGTTCTTTTTCGAATCGGGTCAAGGTACTCGTAGCAAAGTAAGTGAATGAGAAGGGGGGAATGTGGGGCCGGGTAAGAGTGAAAATAGATGTATAATACTAGCTTATACTATCTCATGAGGGAGGAAGCCTCATTCCTTTAGCTACTAATAGTAGATTAAGGACTTCTGCTTTTAGTCCTTCAGTAATTATTGTGAGCCGAGCTATTTTATCATTTTATTACCATCATCAGCCGCCGTCTCTCGTGAGTTGCTATGTTGTGCAATGGACCTATAGGGTATACCCCCTACCTATGAAGGTCCTGCTCGTGCTTGCACCAGGTTATCTCCGACTCCCACTGCCAGGAGTGGAGGGGATAAGAAGGACATATCCTCAAAGTTTCTCGATCCCGCTCTCCCCACTCGCAATCTTATTTTTTACTTATTCCATTCTTCTTCTGCTGAAATGCTATGGACGTCACACACAATCTAGAAAACGACTCAAAGTCTCAGTTGTGAACTCAGACCTTGAGAGAAGCCGCAGTTGACTGCTATTTCGGCCTAGACGATCCTTAGACGCACAAGGCGCTTCGAATTGTACAAGTCAGTCGTTCCTGACGCTTTCTGTTCGAAGGATTGTTCATGCTTAACACTGGCCTTTCGGTGAGCTGTTGCCTCTTAAATGCTCTATCAACCCGGCTTAAAAGCTCCTTGCAGATAAAGGCAAGAGCTAGGAAGAGACGACTTAGGTAGAATAGAATATATTCCCCTTTTGAAGTAAAGGGATTTGACTATCTCTGAGGGAAAGAATCACTTTCTCTGAGCGTTGGCGGGGGGTAGGCGGAGTGAAGTCAACAGATTGAATCGTCTGTGCACGAATCGTCTCTTGCAAGAGATGTATAATCTATTTTGTGTTCCGCGATTGGTTTTTCTCTTTTGTTTGTGGATTGCGTGCAGCTTGACTTCTCAAGATAAGAGTGAATCAAAGCGGCTAGCCTCCTTTCGGCTTGTGGCGAACTAGACTGAAATTGTAGTATATAAAGAAGAGTTCGTCTTTCTTCAAAGAGAAAAAGTCACGCAAGATAGAGGCTTCAGTCATCGTTCGAATCCCGGCAAAACGGGCAGGCGAAATTACGTAGAGAAAGAAAAGAGACGGATTTCAAAGTAAGTGGTTCAGGTAGCTCAGCTGGACTGAAAATCCTTGTGTGGTTCGACTCCGCACCCACTTCACACTGTTCCGCCGCCTCGGTCAAACTAGAAATCTCATAAGAGAAGAAAGCGCGATTGTCTGAGTGTTACGGGACTAAGAGATCCGGCGCTAAGAAAAGGGAGCTCTTATAGACCTCTTTTATATAGAAAGTGTGCAGTGAGTAAGGAAAAAAAAAAAAAACAAAACCATATGAATTCTCAAATCTATAACTTTTTGTGCGAGATGGCGACTGAAATTGTAACCATAGCAGGGGTTGCTTTTCTTCCATTGATCGTTCTAATAATGTTCCGTGCAGGACGACTTAGGGGCTTGACCCAAGAAAACATGGCAGAGAGACTAGGAGATCTCTGTTTCGATACGATAAAGGAACATATAACGAATAAAATACAGGAAAGAATGGAAACTCATCATTTTCAGCTGCCCCCCGGCCTTTCTATTCAAGACCTGGGAAACCACCTCCATCAAGATTCTGAATCTTTGGAGCAACTTCTCACTATATTAAAAAATCTTACCGAGTTGGGGCTTCAAAGTATGGAATTTCAAAAAATTTTCGAATTTCTTTCAAATTTTTGATTACAGACGTATGATTATGATATGGTTATGGAATTTTTACATAGTTCTTTTTTATCGGTTTCTTGGATTTTTATGTGGTGTGCTGATTTGGTGGGGGGGTTATTTCCAGTGGTGTAATCCTTATTAAAATGAAAAGGAGGAGGCCCCCAGCGATGGGGGGAAAGAAGAGCGGGAATGAGGGCTTCTTTCGCTTGAGCTAATTCCTGTTTTTCCTGCGAATGCTTTTTCCTCAGCTGGGATTATGTTCTTTTCTCTAGGGACATCATTTCGAAATGCTATTGGGTCTTCCATTTCTTTTGTCTCTGGATTTTCTTCTTTCTTTTTTCGGTATGCCGCTCCGCGAGCAAGGAGTGCCACGCACGAGCGGAGCGAAAAGGGGGAATTCTTCGTTGGGGAAAATCCTTTGATTGCGTATTGAATATAGATCCATGTCTTTCTTGTTCCACTAGCTAGGACCAAATTCTCACATGTCCGTTTCGTTATTACAACCTTCTTTTTTGATGTCAAAGACCAGAAGCTATGCGCAAATTATCATTGGATCTCGGTTGTTCTTAACAGCGATGGCTATTCATTTAAGTCTTCGGGTAGCACCACTAGATTTTCAACAAGGTGGAAATTCTCGTATTCTGTATGTACATGTTCCTGCGGCTCGGATGAGTATTCTTGTTTATATCGCTACGGCTATAAACACTTTCTTGTTCCTATTAACAAAACATCCCCTTTTTCTTCGCTCTTCCGGAACCGGTATAGAAATGGGTGCTTTTTTTACGTTGTTTACCTTAGTTACTGGGGGGTTTCGGGGAAGACCTATGTGGGGCACCTTTTGGGTGTGGGATGCTCGTTTAACCTCTGTATTCATCTCGTTCCTTATTTACCTGGGTGCACTGCGTTTTCAAAAGCTTCCTGTCGAACCGGCTTCTATTTCAATCCGTGCTGGACCGATCGATATACCAATAATCAAGTCTTCAGTCAACTGGTGGAATACATCGCATCAACCTGGGAGCATTAGCCGATCTGGTACATCAATACATGTTCCTATGCCCATTCCAATCTTGTCTAACTTTGCTAACTCCCCCTTCTCAACCCGTATCTTGTTTGTTCTGGAAACACGTCTTCCTATTCCATCTTTTCTCGAATCTCCTTTAACGGAAGAAATAGAAGCTCGAGAAGGAATACCAAAACCTAGTTCACTCGCTGAGTCTCTTTGCATCCATGGCTGAATGGTTAAAGCGCCCAACCTATACCAACCTAATAAAAAGGCAAATTCGTAGGTTCGATTCCTACTGGATGCTTTTGATCAATAGAACAAGAAGAGGAATCAGTAAAAAAAAAAGAAGGACAACCATGATCAGCAAGATCTGGATAAGAATTCGGTCTTTTTTGATCCAATTTGTAATCAATATTGCCGTACTCTTTCTTATTTGCGTGCTTTGGGACTGGGACTTGACTTGTGGAGCCGAAAAAAGTTTAAGAACGTGAGTCAGAATCCTTCCAATAGGGGGGGAGGGTGGCGATTAGTCGACTTTTTTCTGATTTTTAATAATATAGCACTAGGACTCGAGGCTCTTACAAAAAATGGATCCTATACCTCTAAAACAAATCTCCGACCAGTTCCATTTCCGAATTTCTTGTTTCAGTTTGTTCATTAGGACCATTAAATTCTTTCTTGTTTTGGGTCAAATCTATGTGTATTTGAGAGATTGTCCTCGGGATTCTCTCCACGGTATCGTCCCACACAAATCAATTCTAAGGTTTGAGATCCCACAGGGCATGCTTGATCTCTTGACAGGATGGAGTACGTCGCATTCAATTCATGACCTAACGACTATCCCTCCCTGATAATTTTTTGTTCGAGTCATGGCGAAGGAAACTAAAGGGGAGGTCCCTGGACGACAAGATACTACACCAAGATAGACCTTCAGACTGGGTACTGGAAAGTGCGCATCGCGGCAGGGGATGAGGCGAAGACGACATGCGTGAGGAGATAGGGATTCCTTAAACCTCGATTACATAGTTACAGACTCCCAATCCCATGTCTTCTTCTTTCTCTTATGCCAAATCGGCTCTTATGCTTATGGAATCGACTGCTAATCTTAGAGCTTGGCTAGTATAAAAAAAAGAGATTGGACCCAGGGGCTTTCTGGGTTCATCGGTAAGGCAGCATGAGGCTCTCGGTCTTCTGGTGTTTAGTGACCCGAGTGAGAAGCTGTTCTTGCTAGATCCTTTAGCTCGGCAGTCTAATTAGCTTAGCAGTTAGCAGTGGGAATAGTCTATTCTAGAGAGTTAGGCCAATTGGACTGAATGTGGCATGGCAGCAGTAGAAAGGGGGGCACATGAATTATGAAATTCAGGCAAGCTGTAAGAATAGCACTCGGAAATCTCTCTAAAACCAAAGCCCGGGACCTCTTCCATATGAATTGGATGGCTTACTACGGCTATGAAGTGGCGGGTGCCTAATTAAGTGGGTCTTGGTCAAAGGGTCTGCTATCATCATGCTGATGCTAATGTGATCTATCGACACTAGAGGATATTCCACAATTTCCTTCAAAACATAGTACTTTACGTCGTGGTTGTTTTAACCTGCTAGACGACTTGTTGTTGTTGGAGAAGACAAGATCTACTGTGAAAACTCAGCAGCCCCATCCACTCCAAACTTCGTGGGCACGTAAGATGGTGGAGGATTCTAAACCTTTTCACGGAAAGATCAGTCTCCGGGTCCCTCGTGTTATAAGAAGGAGTATATTCGAATCTTTATTGTCGAAAGGATTAGGTTTGTGCTTGTTATGTGTGCTGTCCTGCTCATACTCCCCACTCCCTGCGAGTTTATTGAGTTCGCTGTTTAGCCTTTTCTATTAATTGCAAGTCAAAGTCGAAAGCTTTCAAAGTGAAGGATGTGTGAAGTTGCTGTCTTCCTAATAGAAAGTCAGGCCCGAGATCCCGAGCTTCCGCCAAGGCAAGCGGAATCCCAAATTGTCTGATTCCTTGGTTTAATAGGTCTCATCTATTGCTGGGTATTCTCGAATAAGAGCCGGGTTGTGACAGTTAATCAATAGTACAGATATCCCCAAAAAGGAAAGAATGCTAAAGACTAGTCGGATTGATACTGTGCCAATGGTTCGCTTCGAAAGCCTTATATAAAATACAGTTGTGGCACTTGAGGAATGGAGTCGGGGTCTGTAGATTATACCACTTTTGTGGCAGAATCGGAGTCTGCGGATGATACCACTTCCTTCACTGAGTCTTTATCTGGCACCGCAGATGATCAAATGGCTTTCACTTCATCAGATGCTGAAGTTGAATTGCTTTCAGTTACTGAAACGTCTGCTATTGCCAAAGAGGATGGATGCCGTCCCCAATCAGTAATCGGTTCGATAATCTATCAAAATTTTGTCTTCGTAGATGGTAGATGGCGAGGAGACAAAAAGGGAGTGAGTGATCTCGGAAATATTGAGTTATCGCCTCATCCAGATTCTATCATTGAGTTCTCTTTGGTTTTCTTCCTTTGCATGGCAGCTTTAGGAATGTCGATAGGCTATCCTTAAGTTACCACTCAGGGTAGATTTCAGTACTCATTGGTAAATTAGACAGATAAGATCTCTTTTCGTCCAGTAGGACTCCTTTTTACTGGGTGGGTCAGACCCTTCCCCGGTTCCTGCAATGGGTTAAGGAGATCTATATTTTCATGAAAAATCAGCGGCTTCCATTTTTCCAACACTTTGAAAACTGATCGAATGTATCCTATGAAATAGATTGATCTCAAAATGAAAGGACACCCGCATCCTACTAAGACTATGACTGATCTATATCTCTGGCTGGGCATGGATTACCAATCCGAATACACAGCAGACAACCAAGTCACAAGCCTGATTAGAATATCTTTCTATAATCTCTTTCTTTGGCGACAAATGAAAAAGGGATTGACAACCCGTGTAGCTCCCTCTTATCTATCCAACAAGGAATGAATTCAAGACTAGTGCCGCTTTCCCTGAATACAATCTGATAGTTTATTCCTACAATCTTACTGGACTTGTCAATGATTCTTATCTTTCATCTTAAAAGAAAAAAAGCATGGGACTTCCGAAAACCTCCTTTAGTAAAAGAAGGTCATATGCTTCGCAAATGGAATTCAAACAGGCAGAAGAGAGTCCAACCTCTGCTCGACCTACTATTTAGCGGATCTGGTAAGAGCAGTGCCCTTATTGAAAGGAGTAGCCGATAAAAAGTACTCTATGGTTCGTTGCCCAACAAAAGAATTATTGAACGATTGAACTAGGTCTCCCGTGACTTGGTAGTCCAAAAGCAAGATTCGCATGAAAGGACATCAAAATATACTTATCAATCATTTTCTTTCTAGGCACAAGCCTCTACTCTAACATCCATCAGACTTTGAAGCAGCAAAAAAGAAAAGAAAGAGACTCATCAAGGCGCTATTCCACAAGACTAACATCCTAGTTTGTCGTCGAGGAAAGACGACTAGCTGATTTAGCTTCCTTTCCACTCACGTGGCAGCAACATCCGTGTCTCTTAAAGTAGATTAAAGGTATCTTAAATCCTCTAGAACCGGAGAAGGCAAATCCTTAAACCAAAGAAAAGACCAGACGCGAGGACTTCCTATTGATTTTCTGGGTTTAAGAAAGAGGATTTTATACGATTTGTCTGTTTGAAGCATCTGATTTTCCTGTGAAGAGTCAGCGCAGACGGCATTTATTCGAAACGAGGAGACTCGGTTGAGTCGGCTAACCAATAAGTAAAGGAGTTTGACCCTTCATCCGGATTTCCCCCCTTCTGAGACTTTTCAACTCCCTTCACTTCAAAGTCAACTCTTTCCCTCGAGCTGAGCTAAGCGAGAAATCCGGAAGCTGGAGATTAGGCAGGAAAGAAGGTGACAGGTCTTTTGGCCAAGACTCTTGATGAAAGAAGGTATGAAACCAATTCAGCTTGGAGAAAGCGGGCAATTCGGAAGACTTGCTCGGTTCCCTAGGCTGATGCTAGAATAAGATCAGGAGACAGAAGATGTGAAGCAACATAAGCAGTATTCGTATTCCATACACATCCTTCGATTCTTTGATATAAGTGATATCGTCTACATAATCTGAGCGCCATTAGATATATTTGTCTTATTTACAGCAGAAAGCTGGGCAAAAGGCCTAGCTAATGATTATTAGATTATGTAAGAGCTACTCCTTTATTCCCAGTTCCATTACTGTTTCGGGAAAAGTCTTTTTCAGCCGAAGTCAGCTAACAGTTCACTCTTACGCTGAAGCTCCTGGCTAAGTTGCGGAGTCTGAAACTACAAGGGACGAATCCACTTAAACTAACTAAAAAACTCCCAAAAAGAATGATTACTTTCTTTCTGAAAGAATGCCATTTTTCTTGTTTTCTTGTCTTGGCCCTACTTTGAGTAAGTAGAGAGACCGGCCGAGTAGCATAGAGTGCAGTTTTTCTAGAATGGGAGAAAAATCCAGCGAAAACAAACTATAGCACATCCCGAGAAAGGTCAAAATGATTACAAACGAATACAAGAAGTGACGGAAAATAGGAAGATGAGGAGATAAGGGGCGAAGGAGATTCATGTTCCTATTTATAAGCCACAGCTCACTTCGACGT